ATTGAAAATATTTAGATTCAAATTACTCTTTCAAGAGATTAGGCCAATAACTATATCTACATATCCAGAAAAATAGAATTTTTTTTACAACTATTATAAAAAGTAGAGTTACCTCTTTTTTCCTGACCGGGTCAATAAAGTTATGAAAGATTTTGATTTATTTATCTCTTTTTTTATATATAATGGATTTACCTGGACTAATACATGATTTTCTTTTAGTCTTTCTGGGATTGGGTCTTATATTAGGGGCTCTGGGAGTAGTATTACTTCCTAATCCCATTTATTCTGCCTTTTCGTTAGGATTTGTTTTTGTTTGTATATCTTTATTCTATATTCTATCGAACTCCCATTTTGTAGCTGCTGCGCAGCTCCTTATTTACGTAGGAGCCATCAATGTTTTAATCATTTTTGCTGTGATGTTTATAAATGGTTCAGAATATTCCAAAGATTTCCATCTTTGGACCGTGGGAGATGGAGTAACTTCCGTGGTCTGTACAAGTATTTTTGTTTCACTAATTACTACTATTCCAGATACGTCATGGTACGGTATTATTTGGACTACAAAAGCAAACCAGATTATAGAGCAAGATCTTATAAGTAATAGTCAACAAATTGGAATTCATTTATCAACAGATTTTTTTATTCCGTTTGAATTTATTTCAATAATTCTTTTAGTTGCGTTAATCGGCGCAATTGCTGTAGCTCGTCAATAATAACTCTTTAGAACTGGAAAAATATGAGCTACCACATGCATTTCCTTTTTCTATTTGACTTTGTATATAAAATAGATAGAATTTTTTTATTAGTTCGACCTATTCCCAATATATTCCTTTATTCCATTACGTTATTTTATATTCTAGTCAACTAGTAAATCCAATTGGTTAAATTGTTGTTCATATTGAAATGAATCGAGATTGATAAGGAGTTAGTTAATGATGCTCGAACATGTACTTGTTTTGAGTGCCTTTTTATTTTCTGTCGGTCTATATGGATTGATTACAAGTCGAAATATGGTTAGGGCTCTTATGTGTCTTGAACTTATATTAAATGCGGTTAATCTCAATTTTGTAACATTTTCTGATTTTTTTGATAGTCGTCAATTAAAAGGAGCCATTTTCTCCATTTTTGTTATAGCTATTGCAGCTGCTGAAGCCGCTATTGGACTCGCTATTGTTTCATCAATTTATCGTAACAGAAAATCAACTCGTATAAATCAATCGAACTTGTTGAATAAGTAATTTAAGTAATATTATCATATAACTTAGAATTTTCATAAATAAATTCAAATTAGCATGTTGGCTACTTAAGGTAGGCTCCTGTTATCACAAAGATAAGAGATCAAAGTAGTTTGGCACTGTCAATCCATTCCATAAGTAGATTAATAAAAAAACTCGGGAAACTCATCGATTCATCTAGTCCTAGTATTTAAATATATAATTCATTTATCAATTTACTAGATTGAAACTTTATCACGTTCAAAAATGGATAGATCCAATGTCGCATTCAGTAAAGATTTATGATACATGTATCGGGTGTACTCAATGTGTCCGAGCTTGTCCCACGGATGTATTAGAAATGATACCTTGGGACGGATGTAAAGCTAAACAAATAGCTTCTGCTCCAAGAACAGAGGATTGTGTCGGTTGTAAGAGATGTGAATCCGCCTGCCCAACAGATTTCTTGAGTGTTCGAGTTTATTTATGGCATGAAACAACGCGCAGCATGGGTATAGCTTATTAATACGTTACAGAAACTCTTACTCGAGTCCATTTTTTTTTTTACCGCCAAAACCTGTGCCCAAAAATAATATATTTTTGGGCACAGGTTTTTTTGGTCCAAGTGTATCTTGTCTTTACCACGAACAACTTTCCTTGGTTAACAATAATTGTAGTTTTACCAATATTTGCGGGTTCCTTTATTTTCTTTCTTCCCCATAAAGGAAATAGGGTAATTAGGTGGTATACTATATGTATATGCATGTTAGAACTTCTTCTAACAACCTATGCATTCTGTTATCATTTCCAATTGGACGATCCATTAGTCCAACTAGTCGAGGACTATAAATGGATCAATTTTTTTGATTTCCGTTGGAAATTAGGAATAGATGGGCTGTCAATAGGACCCGTTTTATTAACAGGATTTATCACTACGTTAGCTACTTTAGCAGCCTGGCCTGTTACTCGAGATTCTCGATTATTCCATTTCTTGATGTTAGCAATGTACAGTGGTCAAATAGGATCATTTTCTTCGCGGGACCTTTTACTTTTTTTCATCATGTGGGAATTAGAATTAATTCCGGTTTATCTACTTCTATCCATGTGGGGAGGAAAGAAACGTCTCTACTCAGCCACAAAATTTATTTTGTACACGGCGGGGGGTTCCATTTTTCTCTTAATGGGAGTTCTGGGTGTCGGTTTATATGGTTCTAATGAACCAACATTGAATTTTGAAACATCAGTTAATCAGTCGTATCCTGTGGCTTTGGAAATAATATTCTATA